TTTTGCTAAATTTAATTTTATTACTCTATTTAGTAATAACTTTACTTAACTTTTCTTACCATTAATAGAATTAATATATTTATTTGTATTAAATAATTAATAGTATTCAAAATACATTTGTACAATTCATATTAACAAAATAAAATTTAGAGAAAATAATCATCTAAGACGCCCTGTTTGAAGCATCCCTGATGCAAATCAGTCAACATAAAAAGCAATATCTTTTGGATAGAAACCGAAAAAAAATACATAGAAGAACTTGCGTCCAATAGGATTTGAACCTATACCAAAGGTTTAGAAGACCTATGTCCTATCCATTAGACAATGGACGCTTTTTTTTTTCACATTTCTTGCTTTTTGGCTTCTGGTTTGATGTTCTTAAAAAGATGATATTTATGGGGGTAGAATCTACGGAATTCTATATTCAATCTTAAAGATACACTCATAATAGAAAAATATTATATTATGAATTATGATAGAATCTAGGATTAATGATATTAAATATCATTATATTCTTTTTATATATAATACTATATCATTTTAGTAGAGCGGGTAGCGGGAATCGAACCCGCATCGTTAGCTTGGAAGGCTAGGGGTTATAGTAGACGTTGATTCATCATTGTTAACGTCTCTAATTCAAAACCGAACATGAAACTTTGATTTCATTCGGCTCCTTTATGGATGTATGAATAAATATCAAGATTGAAATAAGACCTGAATGAAATCAAAAAATTGTTGAACCATAACATCTATGTTAGCTGTCTCTTTGAATGCATTCAAAGAGATTCGGCTTTCTAGACAATCCCCTCTGGAATATAGAATAGGGTATTCTAACAATCTTCTCTTAGTTACTTCGTTCTCTATTTCTATTTGATGTAATAGAATCCTTAGGAAAAGTTTTTTTCTTTCTACCGAGCTAAAACTTAAAAAAGTTTAATGTCCTTCGGAAACTAAAGACATCCTTATTTAATAGATAAGCTATTTTGCTTTAATCTTTCTTCTAGAATAATAGGGAAAGATTGAAGATTTAGTTACGATTCGAACTACACCTTTCTATTTTTATCCATGGATCCTTTATCCATACGCATAGTTATTTGGAGTCTTGATCCAATAAAACAAATTGTGTTTCGCTATTTGAAAATCCAATTTTCAAAGTTTATCAAAAATTTGAACCTTGGACTCAAATCACGAGAATTTCGATTCTTCCTCGACTCCTTCTTAATGAATTGATAGGTAAAGGAAAGGATTCAATCCTTTTAAGAAAAAAAGTTTTTGTTCGGAATATGAAGCAAATCCGAGGGACCCCTTAACTCTAAAAGGGATTACTAAAACGAATCACACTTTTACCACTAAACTATACCCGCTACAATGCCATTATTGTGTATAAATAAATCTTTTGTCGAATAAGAAGGTAATCAGCGTAATCAGAATCAGAATAAGAGATAGAATCCTAAAATAATAATCAAAATGATAGCATAGGTGTGTTTTAGTTTTTTTATTAGACCTAATCGAGTTTATTTCAATAAATTAGTTAAAGAGGACTCCTAAATTATTAATAACTCAATAACAAGTTTCTTTCAGTACAGTACCTATATAAGAGGAGGGGGAAGAAAATAAAGAATATTATTAATATTCAAATTAGATTATTAAGTTGATTCTAATTAATAATTATGATATAATAATAAATCAGGAAATAAAATAGAAGTCAATAATCCAAAAGACTAACGAAAAAAATTAAACTTTGATTCTATTCTATATCCTAGAATCAAAATTGTCCTTATATTGATATTTCATTGAATAAAAAGAATTTTGTTAAACATTTATTTGTAATATATATGATTTGGTACAAAAAAAGGCCTGGCTAGGTATGAACCAAGCCAGGATAAGAAAAAAAACAATATATTTCGACAGAAGAAATATTTTTTATTTTCTTTCTTTTTTTGAAAGAATTCTTGTTTTTTCAATATCTATATAGATAGAATAGATTTTATCTAATGTGAATAGAATTCTAATCTAAAATCTAATTTTAATAAAGATAACGAGAAATAAGGAAAGAGAGGTTTTTTTTTTCTATCTTACTTTTGGAAAGTAAGATTCATAATTTAAAATTGGGAGAGATGGCTGAGTGGACTAAAGCGTCGGATTGCTAATCCGTTGTATGAGTTTTTCGTACCGAGGGTTCGAATCCCTTTCTTTCCGTTTTTGTTGATGAATTAATATTTGATCTTTTTTTGAAATTCAAAAATGTACAATAAAGTCCTTTTTTTATTCGTCACGCCCGGGATTACGTCCTGGATCATTAGATAGGAATCCAAAGATAAAGAGAGAAACAAAGAATATCACTACTGTGTAAACAAAGAGTTTGAGAGTAAGCATTACACAATCTCCAAGTCATTTTTTGAAAAAAAAAAAGAGAGAGAATAGATTATCCTTTTTTCTACCACATATCCTATTTCGACACCAATAAATAAAACGGTTTCTAGAAAAAGAACTCAAAAATGTATTTGCAATAAAAGTGGGTTGATCTCAAAAAAAAAATTCTTTACTACCCCCTATTAGGGGGCTCAAAAGGGGGTTTCACTAAATCAAAGAATGAAATAAATTTAAAAGCAAAGTTTCTAAAAAGAATCAGAATGAGAAAAGAATTCAAATTATCAATCATTTGAATCGAGGGTTCATATTATAAAGTTTATCGAATAATTATTAGCATTTTCTTTCTCGGATAAATAATGTCTAGGACATTACTCAACGAAAACTTACAGCAGCTTGCCAAACAAAGGCTAATAGAAAAAACAGAAGGGGTATTACTGGCATAATATCTACGATAGGATTCAAAAAAGTGTAGGCCTCTGGCAATTTGACTACTAAAAAACTACTTGAATTCAAATAAAGGGTGAAATGAAAACAGAAGTAGATCAAACTAAAGATATTAAGCATAATAAACATTTTTTCCTGTATTGAACTTGGAGATAATTTAATTTTGGTTGAGTTTTATTGGATATCTGTTAAAACAGAAAAAGAAAACGAAAATTTTATTTTGAAAACTCACCCAATTTAAAACCGTTTGATTTTCAAAATAAAAGAATAGAAGAAATCGTATTTTAGACAATATTTTAATTAAATTCTATCTAATGATCAATAAATTCATTTTTCTCTCGTGCTCTACGTGTCAAAATCCTCGGAACAATCGATTTTTTGATTGGAATTGACGAACAACCAGTACTCATACTCATACTAATGTTTATTAGTATTGATTGAACAGAAAGACAAATGGGGCGTGGCCAAGTGGTAAGGCAACGGGTTTTGGTCCCGCTATTCGGAGGTTCGAATCCTTCCGTCCCAGGGAATACCTTTTTCTATTTTATATCTAGAAAGAAAGAATATAGATATTTAGATATTTTGAGAATAACGAAAGATTGTCATAAATGGATCTGAATCAAGTTGTGATTTGGATAACATAGGAGCTATAGATTTCAAGAATTTGAAATCAATTTCAAACAAATTAACAACAGATTGAACCCCCCCGTCTCCCTCCCTTAATTCGATCTATACTCTTAGAATAGAGTATAGAGTAGTTAATATTATTATTACTTAAGCTAAAAGAAATTAGTTAGTTGAAAAGCCTTAACACCTCTCATATAACTATTATAACGATTAATAATCGAACACACTCATTTCAATACCTGGTCTAATACAAATTAGATGAAATTAAGCAGATGAAATGAATAGAATAAGTTAGTAAGAAAAAATGTTATACATTATGTATTTTCTTTGAACCTTATTTTGAAGTATTTGATAAAAATATCAAAATCTAATTTTCAATGTTCCAAAATGTATGGAATAATAAGTAATTCATAGATCCTATATTTCTATTTGATTTCCCTAATTTATATTTAGTTTATTTAACTAAGGGTTATTTAACCCGCTCAGTCAGCCGAAACTACTCGTAAAAGAAAATCATGAATTTTTTTGCTTTTTTATAAGTATTTGATCCTCTGAAGATGGAATGTGGATTCAATAACAAAAATATTTCAATTCCTAATATTCTAATATTCGATTTTCTAATCTTTCTGTTTCGATTTCGGATTGATAAATTGGTCTTTTTTCTTTAGAAAGAAAATAAAAAATAGCATATTGCAATTCAGTCAATAAAATAAAATGAAAAAATAAAAATTGGTATGAAATTTTATTTTTGCTACGACTTCGTAAAAAAAGCAGTCATTCATAGAAATTGAAAAAAATAAAATATGCATTCCTATGGAATAACTGTAACGAACGAACAAATGACTATTCGTGATTCCATAATTGAATCAATTACATACCAGTTAAAACCCGGGGGGATGTTATGATAAAACTTCGTTTGAAACGATGTGGTAGAAAGCAACGTGCGGCTTGACAGACGGGATCGCCCGTGGATTCTTATATCCACCATTTGAATTATAAATGTGCTCTTGGCTCGACATCTTTTGTTCTCTTACACCAGAACCTTGGTTTTTTTTGATTGTAGTGTAAGATAGTACGTGATGTAGCTCGAGTCGAAACTATTGATTCTTTTCTCATGGGCAAGGAATCTAGGGTTAGTGCTAATTAATAAGTTTTAACAACTTTGTAAGTATAGTGATTTTTTTACGTGTGATACTCTTTTCTATGAATCTTTTATTTTTATAGAAAAAAGCATAAATAGGGGGCATGTTGCTGCCATTTTCAAACGATTTTAAGTCACCGAAGTAATGTCTAAACCCAATGATTCACGGTAAAGATAAAGTATCTTGGAACAAGAAAATCCCTCTTTTTTATTGTCTCGCCAACTAGATTAAGAACGAAGGGTCAAAATATATTTTGTTTTAATGGGAACAAAAAAAGATGGATTAGAGACTACTCAAAAAATGAAATGAATAGGCTTTTCTAATTTTCTTTTGAGCTATTTCATAGTTATCCAACTTGAGTTATGAGGATAAAAATGTGTGTGTTTTTTTTTTTTCTCTTTTTTCTCTATTGATATAAAAAAAAAAGAAAATTAAATAATATTATTATTTTTGAATATTTCTTAATACTTAATATTAGTCTAATTTCTTTATGGATCTATTTGACCTTGTATATATAGACATCACTTCAATTTCTCGAGCCGTACGAGGCGAAAACTTCGTATACGTTTCTGGGGGGAGTTAGAGTTTGTCTACATCGATCCCAATGAGCTGTTTATCGAATTGTTGCAATCGATGGTCGATCCCGAAGAGACGGAAAAGATCTGTGTAAAATGGGTTTTTATGATCCTATAAATAGTCAAACCTATTTAAATATTCCTGCTATTTTATATTTTCTTGAAAAGGGTGCTCAACCTACAGGAACTCTTTTTGATATTTTCAAAAAGGCGGGGGTTTTTTATAAATTTCGTAAGAAATTCAATTAATAAAAAAAAAGGATAAGGGGGAAATTTTTATTTAGTTTTATAACTTTTTTCTAGTAGATCCCCCTCTCCCTCCCTCTTTTTGTTTCTTAACACTTTTTTTTACCGTGTCATTTTTATATATTGACAAGAGTCTATTGAGCAAATATAATTCGATCGTGGATAAACGGATCCATTTCCTCGCTTTTTTTTTACTTGAAAAGATTTTGACTAGATTTTTGATTTCTTTTATTTTTTTCCGCAAAATATTCTCTTTTTTGACTCTTAAAATTTAAATAATTTGCGAATTGAAAATTTTCGATGGATTTTTTGCTAGTTTGATATTTTGATTGTGTTGTTCAATTTTATCTCTTTGGTTTTTTATCCAACCAAACATTGCCAATTTTTTGTTCTGCGGGTTGCTAACTCAACGGTAGAGTACTCGGCTTTTAAGTGCGGCTAGCATCTTTTACACACTTCAATGAAGTAAGGGATTCATTCATACCTTTGGTAGACTTTGTAAGACCACGACTGATCCTGAAAGGAATGACTGGAAAAAACAGCATGTCGTATGAATAGAGAATTCTGAGAATGTTTCAGTTTTACTTTAACTGGATCGGTTCTAAAACTTGGGAGTGCGCAAAAATGAAATGAATTCAGAATCAGAATGGGGTCGAATGAATAAATGGATAGAGTTTTACGACTTCAATTTCAGTTTTTATAAGGAAAAAGAGCAACGAGCTTTTGTTCTAAATTTGAATGATTACTCGATCTAATTAGACGTTAAAAATATATTAGTGCCCAGTACGGGGGAAGAATTCTACTTGAGTGCATGATTATAGTATCTTATCTATTTTCGTTTTTATTAATCAAATAAGTCCTAATTATTAGTTATGTCCTATTCTGGGTTGTACATAAATGTGTAGAAGAAGCAGCATATTTGATAAATATATTGATTTTCAAAAATCAAAAGAGCGATTGGTTTGAAAAATAAAGGATTTCTAACCCATCTTGTTTTGTTATCCTAGAAACAAATATAAACTATTTAGATTGAAAGAGAGGATAGAGAGTCTGTTGATGAGTCTACCTGTCCCCGAGCTATCTAGTATTTTCTTACTATAACGCTTTGTTTTGACTGCATCGCACTATATATATCGTTTCATAATCAATAAATGGACTACTTTCTGTTTCTTTTGATTCCAATCCAATTTCCAATGGATCAATTTCAAGGATATTTAGACCTAAGGAGATCTTGGCAACACAACTTCCTATACCCACTCCTTTTTCAGGAGTATATTTATACACTTGCTCATCATGTTTTAAAGAGATCAATTAGATCTATTTGGTTAGAAAATGTGGGTTATGAGAAAAGAATTAGTTCAATAATTGTTAAACGTTTAATTATTCGAATGTATCAACAGAATCCTTTGATTATTTTGGTGGATACTGATTCTAGGCAAAATAGGTTTTTTGCTTTCAACAAGAATTTGTATTCGCAAATTCTATCCGAGGCATTTGCAGTCACTGTGGAAATTCCATTTTCTTTTCAATTATTCTTTTACTTAGAAAGGAAAGGGGTAGATCAATTTCGTAATTTACGATCAATTCATTCAATATTTTCTTTTTTCGAGGACAAATTGTCCCATTTAGATTCTGTGTCAAATGTACTAATACCCTATCACATCCATCTAGAGATCTTGGTGCAAACCCTACGTTACTGGTTGAAGGATGCCTCTTCTTTGCATTTCTTACGTTTCTTTCTCTATGAGTATTGTAATTGGAATAGGTTTATTCTTCCAAAGAATTGGTTTTTTCAAAAAACCAATCCAAGATTTTTCTTGTTCCTATATAATTTTCATATATGTGAATACGAATCCATCTTTTTTTTTCTTCGTAATCAATCTTTTCATTTACGTTCAACATTTTCTGGATTCTTTTTTCAACGAATATATTTTTTTATAAAAATAAAAAATCTTGTCAAAGTATTTATTCATAATGAATTTCGGGACATCTTGGCGGTATGCAAAGATCCTTTTATGCATTATGTTAGATATCAAGGAAAATCAATTCTTTCTTCAAATAATACGCCTATTCGGATTAATAAATGGAAATAT